TTATGCAAAAGATTGATCGACGGAGTTAACCATTTAGATAATATATCAACATTGACTCCCTCTTGATTGAAAGGAATTCCTATAAACCCAACGAACAGAGTAAATAGGCCCAATACAAGTAGAGGAAATAACATATTATTGTCTGATTCATAAGGATAGGAATAAAGTTTTTTATTCTCAAAATGAGGAATAGTAATATATGGGCGTGTCATATTTCTACCATTATCATCAATTCGATATGTTCTTTTTGAAAAAAAGGAAGAACTTTTATCATCAGTCATTGCTAATAAACGAACATTTTTATTAATTTTTTTTGAAACTCCCCTACCCCATAGAGATATTGAATAGAAAGGTATTTTTTGTTTGCCACTATAATTTTGAAAATATACATTTAAATGTCCCTCAAAAGTAAGTAAATATATCCGAAACATATAAAATGCGGTTAATCCGGCAGTAACCCAGGCTATTATTGCGAAAACAGTCGAATACAACCAAGTATCATTAAGAATTTCATCTTTGGACCAAAAACAAGCCAAAGGCGGAATACCACACAGAGAGAGTGTACCTAATAAAAAAGCATTTTTGGTAATTGGTACATGTTTTCTTAAACCTCCCATAAGAATCATATTCTGACTTTTATAGGGAGAATAGCCAACAATCCCTTCCATTGAATGAATAACGGATCCGGATCCTAAAAATAACAATGCTTTGGAATAGGCATGAGTAATCAAATGAAATAAAGCACTTCGATAAGACCCCATACCAAGAGCTAACATCATATAACCCAATTGAGACATTGTAGAATAAGCTAAACCTCTCTTAATGTCTTTTTGAGCAAGAGCTAAAGTAGCTCCTAATAACACAGTTATTATTGCTATCAACGAGATTAAATTCATTATGGAAGGTAGAACTATGAAAAGAGGAAGAAGCCGAGCTACAAGAAAAATTCCTGCCGCTACCATAGTAGCAGCGTGTATAAGGGCGGAAATCGGAGTAGGCCCTTCCATAGCATCAGGCAACCATACATGAAGGGGAAATTGTGCAGATTTAGCAACGGCACCAGCAAATAACAGACCAGCACACAAAGTAACAAATAAGAAATTGACCTCGTTATTAGAAATTAAGTCATTGAATATTTCGAATAAATCCTGAAATTCGAAACTACCCGTTATCCAATAAAAACCTAAAATTCCTAATAATAAACCAAAATCCCCTACACGATTTGTTACAAAAGCTTTTTGGCAAGCATTTGCTGCAAGAGGTCGTGTGAACCAAAATCCTATTAATAAATAGGAACACATTCCGACCAATTCCCAAAAAATATAAATTTGTATCAAATTAGAACTCGTAACTAATCCTAACATGGAAGTACTGAAAAAACTCATATAAGCAAAAAATCTCAAATATCCTTGATCATGAGACATATAATTATCACTATAAATAAGAACCAAAATTCCAACGGTAGTGATTAACATTGACATAATAGAAGTAAGTGGATCTATCAAATAGCCGAATTCTAAAGAAAAATCGTTAGTAATGACCCAAGACCATACATATTGATAGCTATAATTGCTATTTATTTGCTGAATAGACAGATTCATTGAAAAAATCATGACTATACTTAACAATAAAACACTATGAAAAGACCACATGCGACGAAACCTTTTTGTTGCCGTCGGAAAAAGAAGAAGTCCCACCCCTAGTAATATAGGAACGGAAAGTGGGATGAAGGGTATGAGCCACCCGTATTGATATGTCTGTTGCATAAAAAGCTTTTTAATTTCCTAATTTATTGTTTCTGATTGACTGGATCTTACCTCTTTGAAAGGAGTCAAAAAAGGCAAGCTATGAACTAAATTAAACTAATTTAAATAGAAATTTATAAGCCTTTCCTCTTACTTTACTTACTTTACTTATACTTAACTTATACTTATTTACTTATTCTTAACTTTCTTTATTTTTTTTTTTTTTAATTATAAATACTTCAAATATTCAATTCAAATCAAGAAGTTAGATTTGGGCAAATGATATAAATGATATAAAACAGGAGTAATTCCTTATTTTTTTCCAATTTGAAAATTAAACCTGCCCCGTTTAACCGGTTAATAGAAAATAAAATGAAAATGGAAGGTTGGATTCTTTTTTTTTTTTATTAAGATTTCATTTGATTCCTACGGTGCAACAGATTCTATAGATATAGCCTTTAATGAGAAAGAATATCAAATAAAGATAGTAATAAATCGAATGAATAAAAACTATTTTACAGCGATTCTATGGAATAAAAAAAATCACATATCTTCGTCTTTCTCTATTTAGCTATTTATATTTATAGTATTTAGAGTACGCGAAATATTTTTTTCTAAATGCGATTTTCATATATCTTCCCCCCCTAGCTTTTTTTTCCGAAAAGAATATTAATTCAAGAATAAGAATAAATAGAATAAAAAAATAAAATAAAGAAGGATTTGGTTTGACCAATAGATGTCTTTCACATCCAACTAAAACAATAAGTAATCCTTTTTATATTAAATGGCCGTTCCAAAAAAACGCATTTCTACATCAAAAAGGCGTATTCGGAAAAATATTTGGAAAAGGAAGGGATATTGGAAAGCATTAAAAGCTTTTTCGTTAGGGAAATCTCTTTCTACAGGAAATTCAAAAAGTTTTTTTGTGCAACAAAAAAATTAACAAATTAAGTATAAGTAATAGTAATTCAAAATTTCAATAATCTGAATGAACTCGAAAAATGAAATTGACCCTTTTCCCATTTGCTACAAAATTTTGAATTTCCTATTGAGTTAAACTAATCAATATGAAATAGCACTAAATTCCCTCTTTTATATTTAAAAAAATTATAAAAAATATAAATTTAGCTTTTTTTTACTGAATTATAAAAACATAAAAGTTTCCTTGTTTTTGTTGACAAACCCATAAATACAAGATAAAAGGAGGTTTATCCTTCTTTTTTTTTTTTAGTAGATTTTCTCATTTACAAGATGGGGAGAGGGTTTTTCCCCATCGAACTATTTGTTTGTTAGAGTTACGATAAAAAATTTGATATTTTTCTCCCCTTTTTATAGATAGAGAAAAGGGGGATAATTTTTTTATTTGAATTTCATTTTTATTGAAAGTAATAGATTCAATTTAACCTTACTTAACCTTTTTTATACATTTCTATGAATTACTATATAGAATGGTATAGAATATAGAATGGTAAATTTCTGAAATTCAAAAAATGAAAAAAGAAAAAGTTCATTAAAAAATGAAAACAAAAACTATTTTTGGGGTAGAACTTTCTCTTTCTAGTTACAAGAGTTCAGTTCTAAGAGAACAGAAAATACCCGAAAAACCCCTAAGAGGCTAAGACCCTAAACAAAAATAACGAACTTTCTAATCCCTATTATTATTTTGTATTTTTTTTTTATTTTCATTTTTTCTGAAAAATAAAAAAAAATATTGCACTGAATTGGCTTCTTCAATCTCGACGATTGTTTATTTATAAGCTATTATAAAGCTATTATAAGTTCAAGACAGGCCGCTATGGTGAAATTGGTAGACACGCTGCTCTTAGGAAGCAGTGCTAAAGCATCTCGGTTCGAGTCCGAGTGGCGGCATGTCATCTTCTAAAAAAGCGAAATAGATCCTATAATCAATTCAACTCCCAATTTCCATTTAAGAGACTCTTCTTTTTTTTATGATATTTTCAACCTTAGAACATATATTAACTCATATTTCCCTTTCTATTGTTTCAATCGTAATTACAATTCGTTTAATAACCCTTTTTTGTTTTTGCGTAGATGAAATCGTACAATTGTATGATTCATCCGAAAGGGGTCTGATAGTTAGTTTTTCCTGTATAACAGGATTATTAGTTACACGTTGGATTTATTCGGGTCATTTTCCACTAAGTGATTTATATGAATCATTAATCTTCCTTTCGTGGTGTTTCTCCCTTATTCATATAGTTCCGTATTTCAAAAAAAATAAAAATTTATTAAGCACAATAACCGGTTCAAGTGCTATTTTTACCCAGGGCTTTGCTACTTCCGGGCTTTTAACTCAAATACACCAATCTTCAATATTAGTACCCGCTCTTCAATCCGAATGGTTATTAATGCATGTAACTATGATGATATTGGGCTATGCGTCCCTTTTATGTGGATCATTATTATCAGTAGCACTTGTAGTCATTACATTTCGAAAAAACCGAAAGATTCTTTGTAAAAGTACTCTTTTAATAAAAGAGTCGTTTTTCGTTGGTGAAATTGAATACATGAATAAGCGAAGCAATCTTTTACAAACTACTTCTTTTTTTTCGGGTAAGAATTATTACAGATCTCAATTAATTCAGCAATTGGATTATTGGAGTTATCGTATTATTAGTCTAGGATTTTTTTTTTTAACCATAGGTATTCTGTCAGGAGCAGTATGGGCTAATGAAGCTTGGGGATCCTATTGGAATTGGGATCCAAAAGAAACTTGGGCATTTATTACTTGGATCGTATTCGCGATTTATTTACATACTCGAGCAAATATAAACCCGAAAGGTGCAAATTCGGCAATTGTAGCGTCTATAGGCTTTCTTATAATTTGGATATGCTATTTTGGGGTTAATCTATTAGGACTAGGACTACATAGTTATGGTTCGTTTACATTAACATCTAATTGAATTCACGAAAGTATCTTACGAACACTACACATTCACATTATAGTACATATAAAAAAATTTTACGTGAATGGGCACGAATCATGCGAATCAAATACAATATTCGCATGATTCGTGCCCATATTGGGTTCAAATTTTTTTTTTTTAGCTATAAATTTTAGCAATTTGCGAGAAGGAAAAGTTATCTTTTTTCATTCTACAACTTTTTCATTGTAAAGTGAAAGGTTTTAAAATCATGAATAGCAACAAACTATTTAGAAAAAGAATTGGATAGTATAACTTCAACCTTGTCAACCGATAGTGAAAGAACGAGATCCGGGTACAAACCAATACCCAGTACGGGTAAAAAGAGGGAAATCGAAAGAAATAACTCTCGGGGTCCAGAATCAACAAAATAAGAGTTTGGAACGTTAAAAAGCTTATATCCATAAAACATCTGACGTGACATAGATAATGAATAAATAGGAGTTAATATCATTCCAATTGCCATGACTAAAGTAATTAGTATTTTTGGGATTAAAAAAAATTTGTGACTCGTAATTATTCCAAAAAATACTATCAATTCAGCAACAAAGCCACTCATACCCGGTAATGCAAGGGAAGCCATCGCAAAGCTACTAAACATGGTGAATATTTTTGGCATTGTGATAGCTATTCCACCCATTTCATCAAGATAAAGAAGGCGTGTTCTATCATAAGTTGTCCCTGCCAAGAAAAAAAGTGCAGCACCAATAAATCCATGAGAGATTATTTGTAAAAGAGCTCCGTTGAGTCCTGTATCAGTTATAGAACCAATTCCGATAATTAGGAAACCCATATGAGATACAGAAGAATAGGCTATTCTTTTTTTTAAATTCCGTTGGCCAAGGGATGTTGAAGCTGCATAAATTATTTGGATTGCGCCTACTATCACTAACCAAGGGGAAAATAGATAATGGGCATGAGATAATAATTCTATATTGATACGAGCCAGTCCATACGCTCCCATTTTTAATAAGATTCCAGCTAGAAGCATACAAGTACTGTAATGTGCTTCTCCGTGGGTATCTGGTAACCACGTATGTAGGGGTATAATCGGCGATTTGACAGCAAAAGCAATCAAAAATCCAATATAAAATATTATTTCTAAGACCACAGGATACGGCTGATTAGCTGATGTTTCAAAATTTAATGTTGGTTGATTAGAACCATATAAACCTATACCCAGCACTCCCATTAGGAGAAAAATGGAGCCCCCTGCTGTGTACAAAATAAATTTTGTAGCCGAGTACAGACGTTTCTTTCCCCCCCACATGGATAGAAGTAGATAAACGGGAATTAATTCTAACTCCCACATGATAAAAAAAAGTAAAAGGTTGCGAGAAGAAAATAATCCTATTTGACCACTGTACATTGCTAACATCAGGAAATGAAATAATCTAGAATCTCGAGTAACAGGCCAAGCCGATAAAGTAGCTAAGGTGGTGATGAATCCTGTTAGTAAAATGGGTCCTATAGAAAGTCCATCTATTCCCAATCTCCAATGGAAATCAAAAAGGGGGATCCATTTATAATCCTCCAATAGTTGAGTTAATGGATCGTCCGGTTGGAAATGATAACAGAATGTATACACCGTTAGAAGGAGTTCCAAAATACAGATACATATAGTATACCAACGGACGACCCTATTTCCCCTATGGGGGAGAAAGAAAATTAAGGAACCCGCAGATATTGGAAAAACTACAATTATTGTTAACCAAGGAAAAAAATTCGTGGTAAAAACAAGATGCGCTTGGACCAGAAAGACCCGTGCTCAAAAAGAAAAATATCTTGAGCACGGGTCTTGTCGGTAAAAAAAGAAAATGGATTCAAGTAAAGTTTATTGGAACGTATCAATAAGCTAGTCAATAAGCTAGACCCATACTGCGAGTTGTTTCAGCCCCTAAATAAACCCGAACACTCAAGAAATCCGTTGGACAGGCGGATTCACATCTTTTACAACCAACGCAGTCTTCCGTTCTTGGAGCCGAAGCAATTTGTTTAGCTTTACAGCCGTCCCAAGGTATCATTTCTAATACATCGGTGGGGCAGGCTCGGACACATTGAGTACATCCTATACATGTATCATAAATCTTTACTGAATGTGACATTGGATCTATACATTTTTAAACGTTATAAATTTTCGACCTAGTAAGCTTCTAAACAAATCCTATATTTAGATACCAGGTAAATCAACAAGTTATCAGAATTTTTCTAATCAACTTACTTCTGGACTGCTTTATTATAAAAGAAAGGGCCAAAATACTTTGATTTCTTCTGTTTATGTTTCCTTTGCAGAGAAGATTATACCTTAAATTTGCATTTCTTTACGAATATTCGAATTCTTATGATTAATACTACTTATTCAACAAATTCGATTGGTTAATACGAGTTGATTTTCGATTACGATAAATTGATGAAACAATAGCCAGCCCTATGGCTGCTTCAGCGGCTGCAATGGCTATAACAAAAATTGAGAAAATATCTCCCCTTAATTGACGATTATCAAAAAAATCGGAAAATGTTACAAAATTTATATTAACTGCATTCAATATAAGTTCAAGACACATAAGGGCTCTAACCATATTTCGACTTGTGATCAATCCATAGATACCCATAGAAAATAAATAGGCACTCAAAACAAGTACATGTTCGAGCATCATTAAGCAACTCCTTAGCAATCTCATTCATTTCAATCTAAATAACAATTCAATTGATTTGATTGAATCAAATATAACAAGCATGGAATATTTGAATTGCTGATTTTTTATTGACGAGCTACAGCAATTGCACCTATTAAAGCAACTAAAAGAATTATTGAAATGAGTTCAAATGGAAGAAAAAAATCCGTTGATAAATGAATTCCAATTTGTTGACTATTGCTTATCAAATCTTGTTCTAGAACCTGGTTTGATCTTGTAGTCCAAATAATCCCGTACCATGACGTATCTGGAATAGTAGTAATTAGTGAAATAAAAAGACTTGTACAAACCACCGAAGTAACCCCATCCCCAACAGTCCAGAGGCGAGAATCTTTGTAATATTCTGAATCACTCATGAACATCACAGCAAAAAGAATTAAAACATTTACAGCCCCTACGTAAATAAGTAGTTGCGCGGCAGCTACAAAATACGAACTCAATAGAATATAGAATAAGGATATACAAACAAGAACCAATCCTAACGAAAAGGCAGAATAAATTGGATTGGAAAGTAATACTACTCCTAGACTTCCTAAGATCAGACCCGATCCCAGAAAGACTAAAAGAAAATCATGCATTGGCCCGGGTAAATCCATAAAAAAAAAAATCGAAATATTTCATGATTTTATTGACCTGACCAGGAAAAAAGAAGTAACTCCCTTTTTTTATCTTTCTGATACTTCTTAACTTAAACTTAATTAAATAAATGAAATTTAAACAGGTGCGGGCAGGTTGATATATATAGTATTATTAGCCCTAATCATTCAATATCTGGAAAAAAGTTTGAAAAAAAATATATATATTACTCTAATATAAATATTTCTATAAATATAGAAATACATTTTGAATCAAAATGAAATGACAAGTTTAAACTATTTTGGAAAAGCCTTATTTTCTAGATCCAACCTAAACCTTAATTTCATTTATTTAAAATTCATTTCAGCTATTTAAAATAGATTTTATTATTAATATTATTAATTAACTATTATTGATTAAATAATAAATTAATAATTAATAAATAGTGCATTTTTAAATTTAATTGTTAATTGGGGATTTTTTTGAATTGAGAGGTTTAAGTTTAACTATTTTATATTTGATTTATATTGGAAGCGAATTCGAAATTGTGCGAATTGTGTAATCATCAATTACTGACGTTGGTAACCGACCCAAAGCAATTTGATTATAATTCAATTCGTGACGATCATAACTCGAAAGTTCATATTCTTCAGTCATTGATAAACAATTTGTTGGACAATACTCAACGCAATTACCACAAAATATACAGATTCCAAAATCAATACTGTAATTAAACAATCGTTTCTTTCGAATATCACTTTCCAATTTCCAATCTACAACGGGCAGATCTATAGGACATACACGAACGCATACTTCACAAGCAATGCATTTATCAAATTCAAAGTGAATTCGGCCCCGGAAACGTTCCGACGTGATTAGTTTTTCGTAGGGATATTGAATAGTTATAGGTAAACGATTCGCGTGAGACAGGGTAATCGCGAAACCTTGACCGATGTATCTGGCAGCTCGTATTGTTTGTTGACCATAATTTGTGAATTCAGTTAGCATAGGGAACATATCGTGAATGTGTATAAAGAATAAAATTGTAAACTTGTTTCTTTCTCTTGTTTGAGATAAGTGGTGAATATAGAATACTGTAATTGTTTACAGTGAAAGAAGTTGGGACGAAGTTGTTAATAATAGATTACCTAGAGAAATAGGTAAAAGAAATTTCCATCCAAGATTTAATAGTTGGTCTATTCTCAACCTTGGTAAAGTCCATCTTGTTGCAATAGGAATGAACAAGAACAAATAAGTTTTAGCTAATGTAATAAAGATGCTGATTATTGTTCCAAAAACTTTACCTACTTTATTTATATTTATGTCAAAAATTTTAGGGCCGAATAGGTATGGAATAGAAAGATTCCAACCTCCTAAGTAAAGAACTGTTACAAATAACGAGGAAACTAGTAGATTCAGATATGAAGCAACGTAAAATAAACCAAATTTGATACCTGAATATTCGGTTTGATAACCTGCTACTAATTCTTCCTCTGCTTCGGGTAAATCAAAAGGTAATCTCTCACACTCAGCTAGAGAAGAAATTAGAAAAATGAGAAACCCTATAGGTTGACGCCACAAATTCCACCCCCAAAAGCCGTATTTTGACTGGGCTTCAACTATATCAACTGTACTTGAACTGTTAGATAATCATAGTCGATTAGAACATCGCTGTTCTTACCACTATTACAGAACCGTACGTGAGATTTTCACCTCATACGGCTCCTCAAGGGTCACAAATAAATCTAAGGACATTTAATTATTATGTATCTTTATCTTGATATTTTTTTTTGTAGGATAGAGTCAAAACTTATCCCAAGTTCCCCAAATTAGACCAACGGAATTCTGTTTGCTATATTTTTTATTTAAAATATATATTAAAAAAAAGGTGCTTCTGAATTAATCTCATCTTTTCATTTTAGGAAATGTCATTTTTTTTGTTAATCAATAACTTAATCCTTGAATAAAAACCTTTTTGTAACAACATCATATAGGTATTTCAACCTATTTTTTTCAATTACGAAAAAGAATTCAAGATTCCATTAATTTATGAATCATGCCAAGAGTTCTCTCTTTCTAACTAACGAAAAGATAGAAGAAAAGGATTTATATTTATTTAATTATTTTATTCTATTTTATTTCGTTATTTTTTTATTCTATTTTATTTCGTTCCTATTCTCCTTTCTCATAAAAGGGATTTTACTCAAATAAAAGATTACTTCGTTCTTGATAGTTATTTACTTACTTGGTGGATAGGAACATACTCTAGGTCGGAATCGTGGGTAGTACTTCTTGATCGTTTCTACTAACTTAAAGTCCCAATTCAAATTCCGGTTATGGTCAGAAATATCCTCTTAAATTATTTAGAGAATATACATTACTAATCCTTTGTGTATTTTGGTCTTTCTAACCATCCACTCAATTTTGTTCAACCTCCCGTTTAAACCCGCTTCAAGCGATGATAACTAAGCAACCAATCTTGGGGCAACCGGCCTCTCCTGCTTTTATTTAGTTTTAATTAATAATTCATTCTTGTACATAGGAAATGAGACTTAATCTTTTTACTGCAAATTTGCAAGCCGTTTTCTTTCACTCATATAACTATCTGCTTTAGTTCATCAACCCAAACGATGCCTAAAAAAGATGAAAAAAATTATTTAACCTTAACCCTCTTCTCAGAAATTAGAAACAAAAGAACTAGGAACAATTTAGTATTTCACCTAATTAGACGACACCGAATCACACGTAGAGATATTGATAATACACATAAAGTTAATGGTATTTCATAACTAATTGATTGAGCAGCAGCGCGTAAACCACCTAAAAAGGAATATTTATTATTTGATCCATATCCCGACATAAGAAGTCCAACGGGAGCAATACTTGAAATAGCGATCCATAAAAAAACACCAATACCAAGATCGGCTAGAATAAGGTGGTATCCAAAAGGAATTACTGAATAACTTAGTAAAATCGATATCACTGCGACGGATGGTCCGATACTAAATAAACGACCATCTCCTCTAGATGGAAGAAGGTTCTCTTTGAAAAGTAGTTTTGTACCATCTGCTAGAGCTTGAAGAATTCCTAAGGGACCAGCGTATTCAGGTCCAATACGTTGTTGTATCCCTGCAGATATTTCTCTTTCTAACCAAACAATTACGAGTACACCTATTGTGATTCCTAATACAAGAGTAAAAATCGGGACAAGTAGCCATATAATCCCATAGGCCTCTTTTAAGGATTCTAATCTGGAAAACGAATTGATAGCTTGTATTTCGGTTGTATCCATTATCATTTTTAACGATCAACTTCTCCCATAATGATATCTATGCTACCTAATATCGTCATAATATCAGCCAATTTCATTCTTTTAACTAACTGAGGAAGAATTTGCAAATTGATAAAACCCGGCGGGCGAATTTTCCATCTCCAAGGAAAAACACTCAGGTCTCCTATCAGAAAAATTCCCAATTCCCCCTTTGGGGCTTCAACTCTCACATAAAGTTCTTGTTTCGCCAATTCAAAGGTTGGAGAAGGTTTTTTACTAATAAATCGATAGTCAAAATCATTCCATTCGGAATCTTTTACTCTATCAAAACGTCGTATTTCTAAATTCTCGTAGGGCCCTCCTGGAATTCCTTCCAGAGCCTGCTGTATAATTTTTATGGATTCTGTCATTTCACCGATTCGTACTAAATAACGAGCTAACGAATCTCCTTCCTTTTGCCATTGAACTTCCCAATCAAATTCATCGTAACACTCATAATGATCAACCTTACGAAGGTCCCATTGGATTCCGGACGCCCGTAGCATTGGGCCCGATAAACCCCAATTTAGTGCTTCTTCTCCGCGAATAACGCCCACGCCTTCAACCCGTTCTAAAAAAATAGGATTCCGTGTAATAAGCTTTTTATATTCAGCAACCCCCGTTAAAAAGTAATCACAAAAATCCAAACATTTATCTATCCAGCCATAAGGTAGATCAGCAGCTATTCCTCCGATACGAAAATAATTATGCATCATTCGCATACCAGTAGCTGCTTCGAATAAGTCATATATCAATTCCCTTTCTCGAAAAATATAGAAGAAGGGGGTCTGTGCACCAATATCTGCCATAAAAGGGCCAAGCCATAACAAATGGGACGCTATACGACTCAACTCCAACATAATGACTCTGATATAACTAGCTCTTTTAGGTACTTGAATATTTCCTAATAGTTCGGGCCCATTTACAGTTATTGCTTCCGTGAACATAGTAGCTAAATAATCCCAACGTGTTACATAGGGCAAATATTGGATAATTGTTCGATTTTCCGCAATTTTCTCCATTCCCCTGTGTAAATAACCTAATATAGGCTCACAGTCAATAACATCTTCACCATCTAGAGTAACGATGAGTCGAAGAACACCATGCATTGATGGGTGGTGAGGCCCCATATTGACTACCATAAGGTCTTTTCTTGTAGCTGGTACAGTCATAAGTTTTTTACCCATTCATTTTTCCATGAATTGCTGAAAGTGAAAAGAAGTTTATCCAAATACCAAATAAAAAATAAAAAAAAAAGGAAAAAGTACTTAAAATGATTCTTCCAATTAACGAGTTTTTGCCTCTCGAATACTCAACTGACCAATTAATTCTTTATAACGTGCTCTATTTTTTTTTGCCAAATAAGCCAACAGCCGTTGACGTTTTCCTAAAATTTTTCGCAAACCCCTCTGAGATAAATAGTCTTTTTTATGCACTTCCAAATGTGAAGTAAGTCTCCGTATTTTATTGGTAAAACGGAATACTTGAAATTCAACCGACCCCCTTCTTTCTTTTTCAGAAATAACCGAAATGAATGCACTTTTTACCATAAAAGATTTTCCCTCTTCCCCTTTTACAGATATGGATTTTATCGATGAGTAATAATAATGGTAGTAATTTTAATGTGTTATATACAATAATCTGAATTTCTGTATGAACTCCTAATTTTATCAACTCATATTAATGGACCCAGGTCATATTAATCCATCCAGGTTTCAATTTAATTTATTCTGAAAAAGAAAAAAAGAAGGAAGGGGGTTCATTTTTGCATGGCATAATTTAGGCCTAAAATGAAGAAGATTCTGTTAATTGATTTGTAGGCCTAATTTATACTTCAGCGGTTTTAGTCTTCGTATTATATATTAGAATGGCATGGAAGGTGGGGCGTGTCAATCTCTTTACTTTGATATACCCCGTAGGGTATAGCATATATAGGAAAAATGGGCTATCAACGACTTTTCAACCGCGGATACAGATGTATCCTTAACATACTGAAACGGCTGCCGTTATTTGTATCAAACCAATAGCGATTCATACAAGCTAAATCTTCTAATCGATAATTAGGCCAAAGAAAAGATTTGAATTTAATTAATTCATTCTTATCTTTATTAAGATTAAGAGGGTTCTCTTTATCCAAATCCAAAGATTGGCTACAATTGTTCTCAGTCCAAAATATTGGATTTTTATTCCAAGTCTTTGAATTGAAAGAAATTAGAATTCTCAACTCTCTACGGCGTCTATGCGATAAAATGGTTTCGGGAACAAGTAAATCAAAACCATTCTTATCAACATAGGGTGGTTTTCTATATCCTTGATTATTTTGGTGCTTAATCTTATGAACCAACGAAATAACTAAGGTTTGATACATAATAAATTGTCCATCATTTTTTACAGACAGGCGTGTGGGTTCGACAATAAAGATCCCCCTTTTGATAAATTCTATAAGCTTTATATCATCCCGAGCCGGCATTATATCCAAACGCATTTGTCCTCTTTGAACCGAGGATATAGTAATATCTAGTGGATTTTGCAGTTTAAGCAGTAAACAATATATGTTTAGATTCTTCGTCATTTTTTCACCCAAAGTACCGCGCGATTTAAATTGCCAAACGAAAAAACGTTTTAGGAGTAAATCTAGTTCTATTTCTGCACCACTTTTCTTTTTCTTTTTCTTTTTCTTTTTTTTGGGGGAAGGATCTTCAATATCTTTTTCGTGGTTTGTTGAAGGAACAGATTCAGCATTCCCTTGTTTTTGTACATTTGATCTAAGGTCTCTTTTGCTTTCGACCGATTCTTTTTCTTTTTGATCTTTTTGATCTTTTTTATTTCTATTTTGATTCTTTATTTCTTTATTTGAAACAGATTCCCCTTTTTGTTTTTGGTTTCCTTCGATGTTTTTCTTTTCACTAAGATCATTTTCATTTATATTCCAATCTAAAAGAAGGATTTTACTTGGTATAACCCACGGTTTTATTTTATATAGATTATAGCGTAGGACAAATTCTGGGAAGAACCAAAGTCCCCGGGTTGAGATGGGACGATTTAGTATTTCTTCATTCATTCCCATCCAATCCAAAAAACCTTTTCGGGGTTTTGGTAAATTGGTTTGGAGCTTTTGCGGAATTCTAAGATAAACAAGGTTTTTTTTATCAATTTTTTGATTAATTTTATAATTGTTAGTATCAATCTGAGTATTTTCATTACTCGTGATATCCATTCTGATGTAGGACTCAATAGTAAGTTGTTGTCTAATATCCAATTTTAGAATTCTCCAATCACCAAATTTTCTATCGGAGGTTTTTCTAAGATTGACATAATTATTATTATTAATAGGCATACTTCTCCATATATATATATCAGATAAATTATCTTTATGAGTGTTGGATTTATAAGAAATATCTTCGATCTTTTTTAATTGGAATTCGACTTGCGAGCTTGATTTAGAAATAGACGAGTCCCTCTTATTTTCATAATTCAAATTAATAGATTTATATGATAAGAGATCATATCTAGAGCTTTTTTGAAAATTGTCTGTTTGATTCAATAAGTAATATACTTCAGAATTCCTAGAATTCCCCCCCTTTTTGGACTGAACTTTTTCATATGAATCCCGCTTGGAATTTTTTTTTTTATGACGTAGATTAACTCTATTTCTCCACTTTTTTCTCCACTTTTGCGGTATTAATCTAGACCATTTAATACGAGATAAATCGTATTGAGAATGTCCCCTTAACCAGTTTTTCCATTCATTCATTTCAGAATTCGGGAGTTTCTTATGACTTAATTTAGAATGAAGTATTCCTTGTGTTTCAAAGGAATCTTTTATTTCATCCTTAATAAAAAAAGACATTCCGTGATATTGAAAAACAGATCTTAATTTGTTACTAACTTGGGTTTGCGATAATTTAAAAAATACATATGCTTGTGACAAATAGGATAAGTCCCCAAAACTATCTAAAATTTTCCTATTTCTAAGAATATTAATTGATTTTTGTTTTTTTAGAGTTGAAAAGGGAATTGTATTTTGATTTTTTCTATTAAGTCTTTCTTGCTTTGTTTCATTAATAGGCTTATCCGGCATTTTTTTTATCGATTCAAAAAGAAATCGCATAATGCGAGCGAAAATAGTAATTCTAGCTAGAAAAAAATCTATGTATATATTTTCAAGGAAAATTTGTATAAAACAATCTAATTGAGAGATTAATCGGACATTTCTTCTTTTTAATATTTGCCAAATATTTGTTGTCGATTCGAATCTTTTAGCATTATACCCTTTTTCGGTAGGATTAATATATACGCCGGATGCGGTTATTTTTTTTTTTTCTTTTTTAATTCTTTCTATTTGATTTTGAATTGTTCTTGTTCTACCTGTTAGATCCTTCTTTTTTATTAGTGCAAAATTTTTCCAATTTTTAGATTGAAATAGATTAACTGCTTCATGAATTATTTGATTGCTGCTTCTAGAATCTTTTTCGTTTTTAATTTCCTTCGAGTCTGATACTTCCCTTAAGCTAAAAATTGGGTGGAATTCTTCTAGTTTTAGTATTCTTGTTATAAAAAAAAACCTTTCAATAATGAATTTTTTTGTTTCTTTTGAAACTAATTTGGTTAAATCCGCTTTTCCAATTTTTGTTTGTAGTTCCGTAAAAATCGGGTCAAAAAAAGAATCTCCTTTTCTAGCTCTGGGAGAACCAAAAGGGAAGTCAGTTTCCTGTCCCCAAATTGTTAAAAAAAAATCATCTTTTTGGTTTTCCTTTATGATTAGATTTCTATCAGAGGTTCCTATGTGCCAAGGTTTCAGGCAGAAAGGCAATAAGACTTTTATCTGAAAACCCTCTGTCCACCAATCTGTTGGAAATTCTGTTTCCGATAATGGGATACCATTATGGGTACATTTAACATGTATTTCTCGCTCCCATTCCTGTATATCCTCAAACCATTCAGGAGATTGCAATAATAATATACGTCCAATATTTTTTGCTATTATCAATGAAGGCAATACAATATATTTTCTAAGAATAGATTGGGTTATTAATGCGACTCCCCTTATTATTTGCCCACATATCACAATATCCCATGTCTCCGATATCGCCATGCGCATTTCTTCGTCTTCCCTTTCTTTGTATTTTATACTATCTTCATTTTTGTTTTTTGTTTTTTCTTCGTCTATATACTCCACAATTTCGGATTCTATCCCCTTGTCTGTCCAAATTGTAAAAATAACTTTCAAAATTTTGGATATATCAGGGAGTCTTTTGACTCTATCCAAAAAAAGGGGAGAGTGCGCCCTTGCTTGAAACAGTTCCCAAATTAAAGTTTTACGCCTTTGAGCGCGCATAGAACCTTTAATTAGTCCTCGACGAAAGTCCGATTGGGGTGAATAACTTATAAAAGTTAATTCGTTTGGCGGATTCGTAGCATTATTACTATTAGAATTAGAGTCAGTATTTTTATTTTCATTTTCTTGATTTGCTTTTTCTTGATTTGCTTTTTCTTGATTTTCATTTTCTTCATTTTCATCTTCGTCGTCAGGAATCAAAATCGTTACGTATTTGGCTTTTCTTGAGCGAATTTGATAGTCGATTGCCACCTTTTCCGCTTCTTCTTCTTGTTCTTGAATTTGTTGTTCTACTTCGGTTATTAATTTGTCTGGCCATCGAGGGACTTTTTTACTGATTTCTGTTAGTCTAATAGACTCTTCAATAGATTCCTCTGCATTAGAATCTTCAATAGATTCCTCTGCATTAGATTCTTTAATAGATTCTTTTGCATTAGATTCTTTAATAGATTCTTTTGCATTAGATTCTTTAATAGATTCCTTTGCATTAGATTCTTTAATAGATTCCTTTGCAGTATTAATATGGGTTTTAATGGCATTCAATAAAAATTTAAAAAATCTTTCCTTTTTTTTAGTCAATTTTAGTTGTGTATCAAATTTGCCAGTTAAATTCTCCATTTCGATTAAAAATGGTTTTTTATCAAATGCATCGGTTTGCCGCTCAAATTCTTGGTAATCGGGATCTGCAAAAAGGATAGCGTAAATCCGATTTATATCAAAGGGTTCTCTTAAATTTTCTATCGACCCTTCAGAAGGTGAAATACGTTTTGTCATTGTTAAGCGATAGGTCCCACTTAAGAAAGGATCGTAGGCTTTAGGAAAATATTCGTTTTCACTATCATGATTACTATCATTACACAATCGAGTTCTTGTTTCCAGTATATCTAGAA